TAGGAAAAAATTATCTTGTTTTCTAAAGAAGATACTAGAGGGAAGCCAAAAATAAACAAGCCAAAGTATAATAATGATGCCATCTGTCCAAGGAGAACAAATGGTTCTTCTACTGGTTGCTTGCCTATTCATGTCAAAATGAGGAAGGTAGCCACTAGGATTCAAAAAGTTGCTTGGGATAGTGGTCGGAAGGAATTAGATTCTTTCTTAGACGTTTTTAGCAGGGGCATAAGAAATAGCACTAGTATTGCTGCCACTAGTGCTATTACGCCTCCCAGCTTTTTGGGAATGGATCGTAGAATAGCATAGGCAAACAAAAAGTATCATTCTGGTTGTATGTGGGGTGGGGTAACTAGTGGATTTGCTGGAATGAATTTTTCGGGGTCTTTTAGGGCACCTGGAAATAGCAGAGCTAGACTGAATAGCGCAGCAGTTAGAATTACAAATCCTACGGTGTCCTTTGTGGTGTAATAAATGTGAAATGGGGCCTTGTCATAATTACTATTGAGGCCTACTGGGTTGTTGGCTCCACTGTTGTGGAGAAAAACAAGGTGAATTATAGCCAATGCTGCAATTATAAATGGGAAAAGAAAATGAAAGGCGAAAAATCGGGTCAGGGTTGCGTTATCTACTGAAAATCCTCCCCATAGTCACTGAACAATTGTGGTGCCTATGTAGGGGATAGCAGATACTAGATTTGTAATTACTGTTGCTGCTCAAAAAGACATTTGTCCTCAGACTAGCACATATCCCATGAAAGCAGTAAGTATTGTTACTAAGAATAGTATAACTCCTACTTTTCAGGTCTCTATCTTATTGTAAGAGCCGTAGTAGAGGCCTCGTCCTATGTGGCAGTACATGCAAATAAAAAATAGAGAAGCTCCTTTGGCGTGAACTTTTCGAAGTAGCCATCCATAGTTAACATCTCGGCAGATGTGTCTAACCGATGAAAACGCTAGAGAAATGTCAGCTGTGTAGTGCATTGCCAGGAATAGTCCTGTTAATATTTGCACGATTAAGCATAGTCCTAGTAGAGAGCCAAATTTTCATCAAATAGAAAGATTGGAAGGGAGGGGAAGATCAACAAACGTATTTTTCAAAATTCGGAATATCGGGTGTTCCTTTCGTAATGGACCTGGCATAATTTGATAATTATATATAATTAATGGCATTATATTTAACTCTTGTAATGATGCTTTTTGGGAGAACCTTGGTTTTCTATAGATTATCTCCGTATTACTCAGCCATTGGGCTAGTGATTGTTTCTGTTTCTGGTTGTGTCGTACTGTCTTTTTTAGGTGGGTCTTTTGTGGCTCTTGTCTTGCTTCTTGTATATATGGGGGGTATGTTAGTTGTTTTTGCCTATTCTAGTGCTATTTCTGCGGAGCGGTTCCCTTCTGTTAATAACTTGGGAGAAGTGATTGGCTTGTCTGTACTTTTTGCCTCTTGAATTTTTCTTTCTTTTGATAATTTTCAGGATTTTAGAAATGTTTTTTTCTGTTTTATAAATGGGGAGAGACTAATAGGAAGAAGAACTTTTTATAGAAGAGGCGGTGTATTAGTTTTGGTTGGTGTTTTTGTGCTTCTTATAGCGTTAATCGGAGCTTTGATAATTTCTCGGGGTATTGAGAGTACAGTTATTCGTGCAATTTAGTTATGATAAGACTATAAATGATAAAGTTGCTATGATAATTGTAGTTATGATGGAAGAAGAAATATAGCGCTTTATTAGCCCCATTTGTCTTTCTTGGTTAGCCTTTGATAAAAAGGTGGAGGAGCTGGATATTCCTTGCGCCCCGACTCTCTCTTGTCATCCTCGGTCTAGTGTGCGTGAAGCCAAGAACAGGGAGGATACAAATGAAGCGGTGGTGGTTGCTGAGTGTATAATATCCACGAAAAATCATTGGGATGTGGCCGTGGAGTGAGAGATTCTTGCTACAGAATTGGAAGATAGGAATCTTAGGGCGATAAAGAGTAATGCTACACCAAAAATAGTTATGATGAGTGGTATGCTCTTTGCCGTCGGGGATAAAGTAAAAGAGGGGGCTAAAAAAATAAAGTTTGAGAAAAACCATCCGCTTACCACTGTGCCAATGGATAACCGTAAAAGGGCGTTTCTAAGTTTACTTTTCTCTTCACCGATGGGTGAAAGAGAGGCTATTGATTGGTTGGAAGAGAAGCAAAAGAAAACTATACGAAACCTGTAAACTGCTGTCAGCATTGTTGCAACTATTCCTAGGGAGATACCTAGGGTTTTTACGAATCTAGCCCTTGCTGCCTCTAGTATGAGGTCCTTGGAGTAGAATCCAGCTAAAAATGGAGTTCCCATTAGCGCAAGTCTTCCCAAGGCTAGGCATGCAGAGGTTACTGGTAATAGGCTACTTATCCCTCCCATCTTTCGTAGGTCTTGCTCATCTTTTAAACTATGGATTATTCTTCCGGAGCATAAAAATAACATTGCCTTAAAAAATGCATGGGTGCAGATATGAAAAAATGCTAAGATCGGTTGTCCTATCCCTATAGCAGTAACCATTAAACCTAATTGTCTTGTTGTAGAGTAGGCTATTATCTTCTTTATGTCGTGTTGAGCAATTGCAGTTGAGGCGGCAAATAGGGCTGTTATACCACCGAGTAGCAAAACTATTGTCTGCGTGTTTGGGCTGTTAAAAAATAGATCTCCGGTTCGGACCAATATAAACACTCCAGCCACAACCATAGTTGAACTGTGAAGTAGGGCTGATACTGGGGTTGGTCCTTCCATAGCGGCTGGTAGCCATGGGTGGAGGCCAAATTGTGCAGACTTTCCAGCCGCTGCTAGGATTAAGCCAAAGAGTAGGAATGGAAGAAAGTGGTTTTTTGTTAAGTCCAGGGCTAATATTCTTGTTAGCTCTCAGGATTTAAATTTGTAGGCTGAGAGGGCCATAAATGTAATTAGTCCTATGTCTCCTATTCGGTTGTAAATAACAGCTTCTAGGGCTGACCTTCTTGCGTCTTTTCGGGTGGCTCATCAGCTTATTAAGAGGAAGGATAAAAATCCTACACCTTCTCAACCTAAGAAAACTAAAAATAGTCTTTTTGATGAGGTTAGAATAAGCATTTTTAATAGAAAAATAGTTAGGAGTCGAAAAAATGCTTTTCTTTTTGGGTCTCTTTCCATGTAATAGTATGAAAACTCCATGATGGACCAAGTAACTACGAGTGCGACTGGTAAAAATACCAAAAAGTATTGGTCTAATATAAAATTTAGTGCTATGTTAGTTGGGGTGTTTCTTATTCAAATAGAAAGAGTTATGTTTATTGATTTGAAATCTTTCTCGATCGAGATTAAGAGGGAAATCAGAGATAAAAAAGTCAGAACCTTTAATACTTTCATGGCAAATGGGCCTTTCCTGTATTGTATTTCTCTTAGCTTATTTCTTTTCTTTAGCGTGGCTTTTAGAATATTGTACTTTTTGGGGGATTTACTTTTTCTCTTGAAAAAGTAGGACTTAGCAAATAAGAATATTCTGACTGTAAGTATAGTCATTATTCTTATAGTTAGCGAGGATACTAAGATTGACGGGCTTATTACCATCGAAAACTCAACGGAGTTGAACCGCAGACCTTTAGACTTAGCAGGACTAAGGTAAACCAATAGATTTCGGACTCAAGGCCGGAGTTTAACCGGCTTTTTCAGTGCCACAGGCTGATGTTTTTATAAAACTACTTTAGTCAAGTAATTAGTGCTGATAGGGGGTTAATAATGATAAGGATTAGCGGTATTATATGGAGTGAAGCCAAGAGGTGCTCACGGGAAAAAGAAACAGGAATTTTTCTTATTTTAGCGGTGGGGACTCCTTGTTGTGATAGTTGAAAAATCATAAGTGAGTAAATGGCGCCAAATACTGTAGCAAATCCTACTATTGGGAATAGTCAAATGGACCAGGAGATTAGCGAAGATAAAATAAGTATTTCTCCTATTAGTTTGGGTGAGGGGGGTAGCCCTAATTTGGCGACACACATTAAAAGTCATCAGAGTGTTCTTAATGGTAAAATAGTCTTTAGACCTCGGGTTATTGCTAGGGTTCGAGTGCCTCTGCGTTCGTAAACGGTTTTTGCTAAGGAAAATAAGGCTGAGGATACTAGTCCGTGTGCTATCATCAACATTAGTGCTCCTTTCATCCCTCATTTTGTAGCAGAAAAAATGGCTGCCGCGACTATTCTCATGTGGCCAACCGAGGAGTAGGCTATGAGGGCCTTTAGGTCCGTTTGTCGAATGCAAATTATTCTTGTTATTAGTGCTCCTCAAGAGCAGAATGTTACTAGTGCGAGGGATAGAGATTTTAGTGACACTGAAGAGAATAGACTTATGAGTCGGATTAGTCCGTATCCCCCTAACTTTAGCAAGATGGCTGCTAGAATCATTGATCCTGCTACTGGGGCTTCTACATGGGCCTTTGGTAACCACAAGTGGAATCCGTATACAGGCATCTTTATGAGGAAGGCTATAATAGATAATGCTCATCATATTGTTAGGGATTCTATTTCTTTTTGTGGGGCTCATAATAGTTCTATTTTGGGTATAGATAAGGAATAGCTTGAAATATAGATTGCAATCAGGCTAATTAATAGAGGAAGGGAGCCGAACAAGGTGTAGAACATAAAATATAATCCAGCTTGAAATCGTTCCATCTGTGCCCCCCATCGTGTAATTAATATTAGGGTTGGTATCAGTGTTGTTTCAAAGGCAATGTAAAATAGTAACAGTTCTAGTGCAGAAAAAGTAACTATGAGGGCGCCTGTAATTATAATTACCATAACTTTAAAGATACGTTGGTTCAGATCTCTAGCTCTTTTTAGGCTTTTCTTTCTGGCTATTAGGGATATTGGTGCTAGCCAGCATCTTAGTACTATTAGAGGGGCAGAGATTGAGTCAGAGGCCAATACGTTGGATAATTTGTGCCATGAGGATGATCAGTGTTTCGATAGAATTATCAGGGAAAAAAGGGATAATAATGCCCTCTGTGAAATGGAATTAGCTCATAGCTTGTTTTTGGGAACTATAAGGGTGGTTATTATAATACCCGTAGTAAATAATATTAGAGTAATCATTACTTTAAAAATTTGTTAATTTATTCTGCTCATTCTAGGCCTCCATTTATCCATTCAAATATTAGTCCAATTGTTAGAATGATCATGAACGCTAGGGAGATTGGTATTAAAATGGATGGGTGTGTGACGAATTTGGCGGCAGGAAGTGGAAATAGGAGTGCTATTTCTAGATCAAAGAGTAAAAATAAGATGGCTACTAAAAAAAATCGAAAGGAAAATGGAAGGCGAGCAGAGTTTAGTGGATCAAACCCACATTCGTAGGGAGATTTCTTTTCCCCGTCTCTTTTTCGGTTGGGGAGTATATGTGCTGCTAGGGCTAATATAATTGCCACAAAAGTGGTAGATAAAAATAAAAAGATCATGGCTGTCATTATTTATATATGATTGGGGGAAGTGGCAGACAGAAATGCATGCGGCTTGAAACCGTTAGATAGAGGTTCAATTCCTCTCTTCTCTTTAGGATCCTCATCAGTAAATGCAAACGTATAAGAAGAGTCATACTACGTCTACAAAGTGTCAATATCAGGCAGCTGCCTCAAATCCAAAGTGGTGATGAGTTGAAAAGTGGTGACCTGACAATCGAAGTAGGCAGATGAGTAAAAAGGTTGTTCCTATAATTACATGGAGGCCATGAAATCCTGTTGCAACAAAGAAGGTGGAGCCGTAGACACTATCAGCTATAGTGAATGGGGCGTCAATATATTCCCACGCTTGTAGGATTGTAAAGTAAACTCCTAGAGCAACAGTTAAAAATAGTGCTTGGATAGCTTCGGTCCGGTTTCCTGCTAGAATTCTGTGGTGTGATCATGTGATGGTCACCCCCGAAGAAAGTAGTACAGCGGTATTAAGTAGTGGGACTAAGAATGGGTTTAGGGGAGTAATTCCTGACGGGGGCCATGTTACTCCTATTTCAACTGAGGGGGCCAATCTTCTATGAAAAAAGGCTCAGAAAAAAGCGAAGAAGAAGCAAACTTCAGAAGTTATAAACAAAATCATGCCGTATCGAAGTCCTTTTTCTACAATTGCAGTGTGTCTTCCTTGGAAAGTAGCTTCCCGTACTATGTCTCGTCACCATTTTACCATGGTTAAAATAAGTAGAAATAATCCTACTCCGAGTAGGATGGTTCTTTGGGTATGGAATCATAGGACTAGTCCTGAGGTCATCATTAAGCCACTGATTGCCCCAGTTAGGGGTCATGGGCTTTGATCTACTAAATGATATGGGTGTTGATGAGCCATAACTTAAATATTCTGTTGTAGGTAAAAGTGAACTAGGGCAGTAAATACGTACGCTTGAATGCAGGCTACGCCTATTTCTAGAACGAATAATAATACAAATACTATAAAGATAGGTATACTTACCATCAATCTAGAAGAGAGGAGTCAAATGGCAGTGGATAAAAGAAAAATTAATAGATGTCCGGCTGTAAGGTTAGCAGCAAGTCGTAGTCCTAGTGCTATTGGCTGGGCAAACAATCTTAATGTTTCTATTCACACCATTAGTGGGATTAAAGCTCTTGGGGTTCCTTGTGGGACTAAGTGACTTAATCGTCTGTTAAATGCTAGGTAAAAGCCAAGAATTTTAACGGCCATTCAAATTGGGAAGCCTAGTCTGTAGGTTAAAGATATGTGTCTTGTAGCAGTAAAGGCGTAGGGGAAAAGGCCTAAGACATTGGCGGATAAAATTATGATAAACACTCTGGTTATTAGACCAGCTCATGGGGCAGTTTTGGGGCTGGTTTTTTGGAAGACCATTTCTAAGATATTTTCTCGGAAGCTAACCCATACAGATTGAAGTCGAGATGGTGCTCAGTTTGTTGGGTAAATAAATGCAATTCAAGATAAGGCGAATACGATCGAAAATATGTTCATTGGAATGAATAATAAGGTTTCTGGAAAAAATTGACCAAAAATACTTGCTGTTAAAGTCATCGTCATCTTGTTCTGCTCTTTTCTATCTCTAGGGAAGTTGATCTCACTAAGTTTTGTGGGGTCTTATTATTAATAAGTACTATCAGTACGAAAAGGACTGCAGTTCAAATTATAAAAAAGTTAATTATCCATCAGGTAAAATCTAGTTGTGGCACTCCTTAATAATAGGCTTTAACTATTTTCTTTTAAATTAAGAGTTTAGGGCTTTAAATAAGCTAATTAAGGATTGTTATTCTTCTATGTATTGGGCAACTCAAGTTTCAAAGTTAGAAAAGGGGACAGATTCTATCACAATTGGCATAAATCTATGGTTTGCCCCGCAAATTTCAGAGCACTGCCCATAGAATAGTCCTGCTCGGGCTGCGAAAAATGTAGTTTGGTTTAATCGGCCTGGTACTGCATCCATCTTTACCCCAAGTGAGGGAACGGCTCATGAATGTAGTACATCTGCAGATGAGACTAGAACCCGAATGGGGTTTTGCATTGGTAAAATTAATCGGTTGTCGACTTCTAGGAGTCGGGGGTTCCCAAGTGTTACGTCGGATGTTGGGACCATGTAAGAGTCAAATTCTAAGTCTTTGTAGTCGGTGTACTCATATCTTCAGTATCATTGATGCCCAATTGCCTTTATAGTTAAGAATGGGTTTTTGACCTCATCCATTAAGTAAAGGAGTTGAAGAGAAGGCAGAGCTATGAAAATTAAAATAAAGGCAGGTACGACAGTTCAAATTGTTTCTAGCTCTTGTCCTTCAAGGAAAAACCGGTTAGTTTTTGAGGAGACAAGTAATGAAACTAATCCATAAAATACAAGGATAGTAATAAGTGTTAGAACGATTAAGGCATAATCGTGGAAGTATGTTAGCTCCTCCATTAGGGGGGAGGACGCATCTTGTAGACCAAATTGTGCTCAAGTTGCCATTTAATATTGTAGTAGATTTAGGTTTGCGACTAAGTCGGAGGAGTGGGTTCGTGAAAGTGCTACCATAAGAGATAGGCCTATGCTGGCTTCGCAGGCGGATAATGTTAAAAGAAGAAGTTTAAATGTTGTTTTCTGAAATACCCCTTTTCTTGTTTTTCAAGTAGCAATTCCTATAAATAGTGATATAAGTAATAGTTCGAGGCATAGGAGGATAGACAAGAAATGTAATCGGTTTAGTAAGATTCCCATTAATCCTAGGTAAAACATTGATAAAATAATAATAAGTAGGGCAATGTAAAGAGTTTTGGACTTCAACCAAAACCTTCTGAGCCGAAATCAGGGGTTCTTCTTAAACTAACTCTCAAGAACTGTTTTTACTTAACAATGATTACTGTGGAAGGTGTTTCGTCAAAAGTGTGGTGGGAGGGAGGAAACGAATTGTACTGTCACTCCAGGGAGGCGTGGGCAAATTCTGGGGCGATCCCTTCTCGTTGGGAAGCAAAGGCTTCTCATATTAGAAAAAGGAAGAATAGCATAGCTACTAGGGAAATAGTAGATCCTATTGATGAGACTGTATTTCAAAGGGTGTAAGCATCCGGGTAGTCTGAGTATCGTCGTGGCATGCCCGCTAGTCCCAGGAAATGTTGTGGGAAGAACGTTAGGTTTACCCCAATAAACATCATAAAGAAGTGGGCCTTTCCTCATAATGGGTGGAGATTGTAACCAGAAAATAGTGGGAATCAGTGGGTAAATCCGGCAAAGATAGCAAATACTGCTCCCATCGATAGTACGTAGTGGAAATGAGCTACTACGTAGTATGTGTCATGAAGAACAACATCAATGGAGGAATTAGCAAGAACAATTCCGGTAAGGCCTCCTAAAGTAAATAGAAATACAAACCCTAGAGCTCATAGTAGTGGAGTTTCTCATTGGAGGTTAGATCCTTGAAGAGTTGCCATTCATCTGAATACCTTTATTCCTGTTGGTACTGCAATTATCATTGTAGCTGCAGTAAAATATGCTCGTGTATCTACGTCCATTCCAACTGTGAACATGTGGTGGGCTCATACCAGGAATCCAAGAACTCCAATTGCTATCATAGCGTATACCATTCCCAAGTATCCGAAAGGCTCTCGCTTTCCTGAGTAGTGGGCTATTACATGTGAAATCATACCAAATCCTGGTAAGATTAGAATATACACTTCTGGGTGTCCAAAGAATCAAAATAGGTGTTGAAATAGGATGGGGTCTCCTCCTCCTGCTGGGTCAAAAAACGTTGTGTTAATATTTCGGTCTGTTAAAAGCATAGTAATTGCCCCTGCTAAGACTGGTAGGGAGAGTAATAATAAAAATGCTGTTACAAAGACAGATCAAACAAATAGAGGTAATCGGTCGAAAGACATGCCTGGTGTTCGCATATTGATAATTGTAGTAATGAAGTTTATGGAAGCTAGAATAGAAGAGGCACCGGCAAGATGGAGGGAGAAAATTGCTAGATCAACTGATCCTCCTGCGTGAGCTATTTTACTAGATAGAGGGGGGTAAATCGTTCATCCCGTTCCTGCTCCTCTTTCAACCCCTGCGGAGGCTAGTAGTAGTATAAAAGATGGGGGAATAAGTCAAAAGCTCATTTTATTCATTCGAGGGAAGGCCATGTCTGGGGCCCCAATCATTAGGGGGATAAGTCAATTTCCAAATCCTCCTATCATTATTGGCATTACCATAAAAAATATCATAACTAGTGCGTGTGCAGTAACAACTACATTGTAGATTTGGTCGTCTTTCAATAGGGAGCCTGGTTGTGCTAGTTCAGCGCGTATAATTACACTCATGGCAGTTCCTACCATGCCTGCTCAGGCTCCAAAAATTAAATAAAGTGTTCCAATGTCCTTGTGGTTAGTAGAAAATAATCATCGTCTTAGTTGCATGTTTTTAATTTAAGTGTTTACATTTCTGTATGGACACTTTTTTCCTGGTCCTTTCGTACTAAGGAGAATAATTACGTAGATAGAAACTGACCTGGCTTTCGCCGGTCTGAACTCAGATCACGTAGGACTTTAATGGTCGAACAGACCAACCCTTAAAAGCTTCTGCACCCTTAGGATGTCCCGATCCAACATCGAGGTCGCAAACCTTTTCGTCAATGTGAACTCTCAGAAAAGATAACGCTGTTATCCCTGCGGTAACTTGTTCCTTTGGTCATCTAAATGGATCATTTTATCATTTTGATTTTAGAACTGTAGTTCTTAATTTAATAATTAATATTTTTAGCGGAGGTTTTTCTTACTCCGCGGTTGCCCCAACCAAAGCTCCATCTTAATCCCAAAAATCTATCGTGTCTAAAATGTATGAATTAGGGCAGTTTAGGTGTTTTAGCGGTTAATCTTTTGCTATAAGCTCGACAGGGTCTTCTCGTCTAACGATTTTAGCCCCGCCTCTTCACGGGGAAGTGAAATTCGGATCTGTGAAAAAGAGACAGTTTAGTTCCGTCTTGCCATTCATACTAGTCTTTATTTAGAAGACAAATGATTATGCTACCTTCGCACGGTCAAGATACCGCGGCCGTTTAACCTCTAGTCACTGGGCAGGCAGGACTCCTCATACTTTTAAGTTCGGGGAGCGATGTTTTTGGTAAACAGGCGAAACCAGCATTTGCCGAGTTCCTTTTCTTCATTTTATTAATTTTTTTTCTCCTGGGTTGGAAGACGGCTCTTAAAACAGCTTTTCTAGTTTCAATGTTTTTATTTCCAAGGTTAGGGAGGGATAAAACGCAGGTGAAATTTTTTCTTACTAATATTAACATTGTCTCTTCTGAGAACAGAAGGCCCCAATAATTTCCTATAGCGTCAGAGATTTCTTCAAAAATTTTTTAGTTGGTTGTTATAATTAAGCTTTAACGCTTTCTTTTTAGGTGGCTGCTTCTAAGCCTACTTCTTTTATAATAACTATTTTAAGAGTTTATTGTCTTTTTCTATTAGGGTTGGAGTTTTCCATTTTGGGCTTTAGGCTTATCCTTAAAGCCCTGACCTTTGTCCAAAAGTTCTAAAGTTTGTCTTTATAGTTTAAAGTTCTTTTATTTTTGGTTTTAAGGCTTAGCTTAAACTAATTTCTTGGGGAACCAGCTATCTCTGGGCGCGGTTAGCATTTTACATCTAATCTTTCCTTTTTCCCCACTATTGCAACAGTGGGAGTTTTCTTCTAAAAAGAAGGTAAGATTAGCTCGTCCAGTTTCGGGGCTAAAATAATTTTTTGGTGGGCTCGTTAATCCATTATACACAAGGTAAAAGGGGTAATCTTTCCTTTTTAGGGTTTATTAGTTAATATTATTTCATCTTTCCCTTTCGGTACTACTTTCTATTGGGTTGTTAAAGATTTCAAGTGGGTTTACTGTCTTAGGGTAAGTGTTTTTTAGTAAAGAGTATTAGATCATTTTATTTTTTTTGAAACCTAGAGTAATAACTTTTTTATATTCTTATATATAGGGGGATAGTTAGGGGAATTGCTAAGGTCCTCAGAATTGATAGAACTGAAATTATTCATGTCTTAGAGAGTAGTGGTTCTATTTTTGTTTTGTTTCGTCAGGCGGCCAATCTAATTATGTGTTGTGGGAAAAGGATTAGTCTAGTTTTGAATGAGATTCGTAGGTAAAAAAATAATCTTAAAAGTCTTCCTACTATCATTATGGATGAAAAAAATATGAATCCGTTGTTTAACAGAAAATAAAGGGAGGAGAACTTTAAAATAAAGCCGGTGAGTGGAGGTAGGCCTCCTAGTGACAGTATTGTTAGAATTATAAGGGCAATTCTAATTGGAGAAAGTTGGGAGGTGTTTTTTAAGTGGCCTAATGTGAATACTTTTAAATAGTCGAATAAGAGAAAAATAGAAGTATTAATTACTAGGTAAATTATAAGCATCATAATTGCAGCGCCTAGGGAGTAAACTGACGTTACAACGATTCATCCCATATTTCCGATAGATGAAAAGGCTAGAATCTTTCGTATCTGTGTTTGATTCAAGCCTCCTCATCCTCCAACTAAAACTGACATTAGTCCTGCAATGATTATAAAGGAAGAAAATATTAATTGGTTAAAGTAAAATACTAGGAAGAGAGGGGCTATCTTTTGTCATGTGGCGACAATCAGCCCTTGTGTAAATGGTAGTCCCTGAAGAACATCTGGGAATCAAAAGTGGCACGGAGCTAACCCTAACTTGAAGGCAAGTGCAATACTAATACAGAAAGAAGAGAATCCTTTCATTGGGTCTAATACTGATCATGATCCAGTAAACCAAGCTTGTATAAGGGCACTTTTTAGTAGAAGAGCAGCTCTAAAAGCTTGAACAAGAAAGTACTTTATAGTCGCCTCTATTTTCCGTGGGGAAAAGCTAGAGCAAAGAATTGGAACTAGTGCTAGGGTTCTTAGCTCTAGGCCCACTCAAATTACGAATCATTTTTCAGATGAAACAACAATTATTGTGCCAGAAACAACAGTTAGGAACAAAAAAGCGGATACAATTTGGTGCATAGAGCTTGAAGGGAATTTAACCCTTAATAATCTAATTATCAGCTAGACACCTTAAACTTTAGGAGCAAGCTCTTTAAAATAGGGGAAGGTAGATACCTAGTAATAATGTTAGTGTCAACACTGCACACAAAGCACCTATTGATAGAGGAAGATACCTCTTTCAAGTTAAGAACATTAGTTGATCGTATCGGAATCGTGGGTAGGCAGCTCGTACTCACAAAAATAGGAACACCAAAAGGGTAGTCTTTATGCCCACGGCTAGGACTTTTAGAGGAAATAGCTCATTAACTGGGGATGGTCCTCCCAAAAATAAAATAACCGAAAACAATTTCATCAAAATTATTTTTGCGTACTCGGCGATAAAGAATAGGGCGAAAGGTCCTCCTGCATATTCTACGTTGTACCCGGAAACTATTTCGGATTCTCCTTCTGTTAAGTCAAAAGGGGCACGGTTCGTCTCCGCCAGGGTAGAGACAAACCAAATGTAAAATAGTGGAAGACATGTTAGTACAAACCAAGAAAACTCCTGTGTGTTCATTATATATGTTAGGTTAAAACTTCTTGAAATAATAATAAGGGAGAGCAAAATTAGTGCTAGTCTAATTTCGTAGGAAATAGTTTGGGCAACAGCCCGTATCGCCCCTATTAGGGAGTACTTAGATTTTGCGGCTCACCCTGACCCTAGAATGGCATACACGGAGAGTCTTGATATTCCTAGAACTAATAAAAGAGATAATTGGAAATCTAGTGTTGGTGTATGAACGGGCATTAGATTTCATAGAAGTAGTGCAAGGGCTATAAATAATAGCGGAGACAGAAAAAATAAGTAAGGCGAAGCCGTTGAAGGCTTAATGGTTTCCTTAATAAAAAGCTTAAGTCCGTCTGCAAAAGGTTGTAGTAGACCATAGGGCCCTACTACTTTTGGGCCCTTACGAAATTGCATGTAGCCTAATACCTTTCGTTCTACCAGAGTAAGGAAAGCTACTGCTAGAAGAACTGGGATTAGAAAAGAAAGCAGTTCTAGTGCTGTGAATATATAGGTCATTTAGCTAGAAAAAGGAGTCGAACCTTTGATAGGAAGGTCTTAGGCCTTCTGCATTAACCACTTTGCTATTCTAGCTACTCTATCTTAGGTTTTCGCTAAGACCGTCTGATTGGAAGTCAAAAGTACTGGTGTACTCATAGAGTATGGCTAATAAGGAAAGGGATTTAACCTTTGTGTATGGATTTACAATCCACCGCTTATTCTCTCAGCCACCTTACTGTAAGTTAAAAGAGGTCTAGTTAAATAAATAACTTTGGGTTGTCAGGCCAAAATTGCTGGTTAAATTCCAGCGGCTTCTGAAAGCAGAGGGAGGTTTCTATCCTTCCATTCTTGGGGTATGAGCCCAAAAGCTTAGCACTTAGCTTACTCTGCTGTATATATATATGACAAGACATAGCTAGTTAGTAAGTTTCTCTTTTACACGGAGGGTACGCTCGTGCAATTCGGGCTGTTTTGAAGCTTTGGCAACAGGTTAGTTGCATCTAAGGATTTGCAATCCGAAATGTTACTTACACTACAAAGCCCAAGAACTAAGAAATTTTCATTCTTATAAAAAGCTTTGAAGGCTTTCAGTTTGTTTAACTTAAGTTCTTGTGGCCCTAGTTTAGTGAAAAACGTTTGCTTTGCAAGCAAGAGTCCTAAGTTAAATTCTTAGGGGCTACAGCTGAAAGGAGGAGTTGAACCTTCGATGAAAAATCCTAAGTCTTTTGCATTAACCACTTTGCTATTTCAGCCTGGGAAGATAGGTTTTTATCCTACTATTTCTTGGTTAACGGCCAAGCGCCTTTACATTTAGCTACAACCCAGTCAAATAGGGAGTAGTTTAATGGAAAAACGAGGAACTTTGACTTCCTTGTCGTGGGTTCAATTCCCATCTCCTTAATTCAAAGAAGTAAGGGTTTCACTTACGTCTACAACTCCCAAAGCTGTTGTTTTCATTAAAACTATTCCTTGGCAACATGCGTATTATATATAAATATAAATAAAGAAGACCCCCCCCCCCCCCCCCCCAATATAGCAAAAAAGGTAATACTGGAATGCCCGATCGACGACAGGAGAGAGGGGGATAAGTCGTGATGTGAGAATACTAAAGCCTTGAGAGGGGTTTTAACCCTCTCTCCAAGTTTACAAGACTCGGCGCTCTGTCTATTGAGCCTTCAAGGCCTTTTCAGCTCCTATTGAGATTTTAACTCAAACTTAGAGCGTGAAAAGCTCTTGTTGTAGTTCAACTATAGGGGCATTTTCCAGGCACACCTTCCGGTGCGCCTATTGTGTTACGACTTTTCTCCCCTCACTTGAGTTAAGCTAGGCGAGAGTGACGGGCGATGTGTACGCATTCCAGAGCTCTTTTCAGCCTCATTTTCTATTTGAGGCTTACTACTGAATCCAATTTCTAGGGAATTTTTCATTTCTGTTTTCACTGGTTTTTACAAACATTGTAGCTCACCTATTCCCAGTTCATATGCTGCACCTTGATCTGACGTCGGGGAATTTTTCCTTGGTGTCAACTTTCTCAAGAAGTAGACTTACGACGATGGTATACAAGCTGAAATTACAAAAGCTGGTGAGGTATTTCGTGGATTATCGATTCAATGGCAAGCTCCTCCAGGGAGGTTTGGAAAACCGCCAAGTCCTTTGAGTTTTAAACTTTAGGTTCGTAGTTCTCTGGTGGCTTAGGTTGTTTACATCTAAGTATAATAGGGTATCTAATCCTGGTTTAGGTCTTAGTTTTCGTGGGTTCAAATAGTTAATTTGGCTTAGGTTTCTTTTCAGGTTAGTTTTTTACCACTAGCTGAAAGCTACGGCCAACTTTTGGTCTTCTAACCACCCTTTTTACCGTGTCATTTAGCTTTAGGAAGTACGTATAACCGCGGTGGCTGGCACGTATTTTACCCCCTTACTTTTTTCTTTGCTAGATCCGGATATTTCCGATTGTCTAATGTTTAGCACTGCAGTTGTGGCGTATTGCTTAGTGTCGTAGGCTGTTGTTTGTGCCTGATACTAGATTTTTTTTACTTCTTGTCTTTTTAGTTAGGGGAGAAAAAAAGTTTACTTCACTGGTTTGCTATTAAGCTCGCATGTGGCATCTTGAAATTAGCTAAAGTTGGGACTAGGACCAAATCGGCTGCTAAGGGAGGGACTTTAACTCTCTTTGAAGCATTTTCAGTGCTATGCTTTAATCTGTTAAGCTACCTTTGC